TTTTTTTCATTTCATTTAAAGTTTAAAAAAAGGTGACGGTTCAAAGAATTTTTTTTTGTTGAAGATTTTTCATTGAAAAAAAAAAAATAGATTGAATTTCATTATAATTTTTTTTTTTTTGTTTATAATATATATATATATATAAATAAATATATTATATATAATAACATATAAACTATATATATATAAATGATTTATATATATATAATTATTTCATAACCTTTAACAGGCCTTAAATTAAATAGATAAAGTATCCATTGTTAATATAATATGACTTCATATATACATTTATATATTATTATTAACATTAATCGATTCATTTGTATTGATTTCATGACCTGGACTATATGTAAACACATATAGTTATATTAATAATAAATGCTTATTAATTAAGATTTCTCATATCTATATAAACATTAAATTGTATAAATATATATACATTTATAAGTTATTAATAACAGAAATTTATTTTTAGGTATATACATATATTAAGTTTTATTAACAAATTCAAATTATAATAAATTAAATATAAAATAATTTTTTTCTTTATTTGACTATTACACTTATAATTATTTATTATAAAAACTTAATTATAAAAAAAAAAAAAAAAAAAAAAATTATTTTAATGAATCATTCTTTATACTAAAAATATAGTTTAAGGAAAGCGATTCATTTACATTGAATAAATTTTGTGCAATTCAAATGTTTTTATTATGACAATTTTAAGTTTTATTCTGGCTTAAAAATTATTATTAAATATAATAACATGCGATTTTTTATTCTAAAAGATTTTTTAGCAGTTAATGAATTTTTATAAATAAGTTAATTTAGTTAAAGTAAATTTAGTTAATATTGATTAAATATGTGCCAGCAATCGCGGTTAAACATAGGATATAAGTAATTTTATATTAGGATGGAGTAAAATTTGAATTTATTCTTATAATTGAAATTTAGGGTGAAATTTAATTTTGATTATTTAGATTTAAAATTTGTTAATTGAATCTTTGAAATATTAAAAATAAACTAGGATTAGATACCCTATTATTTAATAATTAAAAATTAATCTTAAATATTAATAGTTATGATCTTTAAACTTAAAGAATTTGACGGTATTTTATCCTTTTAGAGGAATCTGTTCTGTAAATGATAATACACGAATTTATGTACTTAATTTTGTTTAGCTTGTATATCATTGTCAAAAAATTATCTTCGAGAAAGTTTATTTTTGGAATAAAATATTATTTATTATGTCAAATCATGATGCAGTTTATAATTAAGATTGAAATGGATTACAATTTTAGAGTAAACGAATGAATTGTTTAATGTAATTATTGAAGTTGGATTTAAATGTAAATTTATTAATTGTTAAATTGATTAAGGTTCTAAAATATGTACATATCGCCCGTCGCTCTCATTTAAAATGGGATAAGTCGTAACAAAGTAGATGTACTGGAAAGTGTATCTAGAAAGGCAATATGTGTTGAAATAAAATAATTAATAAAATAGTAGGAATAAAAAGTTTTTAATAAAAATAATTTTAATCTCGAATTATAAAGTAAATTTTATTGAATAATTGGAAATATTTGATTTAGAAAAGTACTGTGAAGGAAATTTTAAATAAATTTGATATTATTTGGAAGAAAATTGTTGTACCTTTTGTATCAGGGTTGATTAAATAAATGGTAAGGATTTATTTTTCTCGAATAAATAAGAGTTATTATTATATTGATTTTAATATGTCATAATTATTTTTAATATAATAATGGTAGTGAAATGTTAATCGATTTTTTAGATATCTAGTTTCTTAAGATATAAATTGAATTTAAATTTAAGTATTTTAATTTTATAATTTTGATTTTATTTATATATTTAAATTTAAATTTTTAAGGATAAGCTTGAAAATATTTTATATTTAATTTATAAATTTATGTTGTAGGCTTGGGATTAGCTTTTATTTTAAATATGTTATAATTTTTTATTAGAAATTTTTTAGTTAATTAAATTGATTATTAAGAAAAGGAAATTAATTAATATTTTTAGATATAATGATTAAATTAGTAATTTGAATTTTTATTAAGTGTATTTATATTATAAATTAAATTGAGGAATTAGGCAAAATTTTTATTCGCCTGTTTATCAAAAACATGTTTTTGTGAATTTATATAAAGTCGGACCTGCTCACTGATTTGAATTAAAGAGCCGCGGTATTTTGACCGTGCAAAGGTAGCATAATCAATAGTCTTTTAATTGAAGGCTGGAATGAATGGTTTGACGAAATATTAACTGTCTTAATTTAAGTTGATGAATTTTAGTTTTAAGTTAAAACGCTTAAATTAATAAAAGGGACGATAAGACCCTATAGATTTTAATATATTAAATTTAAATTTTTATATTTAATTTTAATATATTTGATTGGGGTGGTAGAAGAAAAAAATAACTTCTTTTAAAGTTAACAAAAATAATTGAATTATTGATCCTTATATTATGGATTATAAGATTAAAATACCTTAGGGATAACAGCGTAATTTTATTTGAGAGTTCATATTGATAATAAAGATTGCGACCTCGATGTTGGATTAAGATTATTTTTTGGTGCAGTAGCTAAAAAAATAAGTCTGTTCGACTTTTAAAATCTTACATGATCTGAGTTCAAACCGGTGTGAGCCAGGTTGGTTTCTATCTTTTTGAAGATTTTATGTTTTAGTACGAAAGGACCAGATATAATAAATAATTTAATTTAAATTGAATTAACATTATTATATTGGCAGAGAAGTGTAATGAATTTAGAATTCATGAATGTGTATTAACACATATAATATTGTTATTTTACGATTTAATTGTAACAAATATTAGTTATTTACTATTATTTATTTGTGTATTAATATCTGTAGCATTTTTAACTTTATTGGAACGGAAAATTTTAGGGTATATTCAAATCCGAAAGGGACCTAATAAATTGGGATTTATAGGTTTATTTCAACCTTTTTCGGATGCAATTAAGCTTTTTTGTAAAGAAATATCATATCCTGTTTTATCAAATTATTTTTTGTATTTTATTTGTCCTATTTTAAGATTATTTATTTCTTTGGGAATTTGAATTTTGTTTCCTATAGTAATAAATTTAATTAATTTTAATTTGGGAATTTTATTTTTTTTGTGTATAAGAAGAACAAGAGTCTATTCTATTATATTGGCTGGTTGATCTTCAAATTCTAATTATGCTTTGTTGGGAAGGTTACGCTCTGTTGCACAAACTATTTCTTATGAGGTTAGGCTAGCTATAATTTTATTGGGTTTGATTATATTAATTGAAAGATTTAATTTATTAAATTTTTATATTTATCAAAAATATATTTGATTTATAATATTTGCTTTACCTTCTTTTTTTTGTTGATTTTCTAGATGTTTAGCTGAAACGAATCGAGTTCCATTTGATTTTGCTGAAGCTGAATCTGAATTGGTTTCTGGATTTAATATTGAATATGGGGGCGGAGGTTTTGCTATAATTTTTATAGCGGAATATTCAAGAATTTTATTAATGAGAATAATAAGTGTTATAGTATTTATGGGTGGTGATTATTTTTCTTTAATATTTTTTGTTAAATTAATTTTTATTTCTTTTTTATTTATTTGAGTTCGTGGTAGTTTACCTCGATTTCGTTATGATAAATTAATGTATTTGACTTGAAAATGTTATTTACCAATTTCATTAAATTATATGTTTTTTTTTTTAGGGGTAGTTTTTTTATTAAAATGAGACTAAAGTAGAATATAAGAATATAAGTTAATAGAAAATACAAAATTCTATCTTTTGTTTTCAAAACAAATGCTTTTTAAGCTAATTAACTAATTTGTATAATGTTTTAGTTTAATATATTATCTCATAAAATTAAAAATATTGGATTTAGGATAAAATAAAGAAAATATAGAGCAGTTAAAATTTGTCCTACGATAATAAAAGGATCTTCTACAGGTCGTGCTCCAATTCATGTTAATAAAATTACGATTGAAATAAAAGTTCAGAAAAAAATTTGATTAATTGGATAAAATTGGAGACCTTGAAATTTATGAGTATTTGTAATTGGTAAGGTAAAAAGGATTGCAATGGATGATACTAAAGCAATTACTCCTCCTAATTTGTTAGGGATTGATCGAAGAATTGCATATGCAAATAAAAAATATCATTCGGGTTGAATATGAATCGGAGTAACTAATGGGTTTGCTGGGATAAAATTATCAGGGTCACCTAAATAGTATGGGTTTATAATTGATAGTATAACTAATAAGAAAATTATAATAATAAAACCTATTAAATCCTTAAATGAAAAGAATGGATGAAAGGGAATTTTATCAATATTTAATTTTATACCTAAAGGGTTAGATGATCCTGTTTGATGCAAAAAAAGCAAATGAATAATTACAAAGGCTGAAATAATAAATGGTAATATAAAATGAAAGGTATAAAAACGTGATAAAGTAGCATTTTCTACAGCGAAACCTCCTCAAATTCATTGAACTATAAATCCTCCTAGATAAGGAATAGCTGATAATAAATTGGTAATTACTGTGGCTCCTCAAAATGATATTTGACCTCACGGTAGAACATATCCTATGAAGGCTGTTCCTATTACAAGAAACAAGATAATAATACCAATTGTTCATGTTAATTTTAAATTTGAGGAATTAAAGTATATACCTCGTCCTACGTGAATATATAGACAAATAAAAAAAAAAGATGCTCCATTTGCGTGTAGAGTACGTAATAGTCACCCATAATTTACATCTCGGCAAATGTGATTTACTCTATTGAAGGCTAGTTCAATATTTGCACAGTAATGAATAGATAAAAAAATCCCTGTAAGTAATTGAATAATTAAGCATAATCCTAATAATGAGCCAAAGTTTCATAATAGTGTAATATTTGATGGAGTGGGTAAATCAATTAAGGAGTAATTAATAATTTTTAATAAAGGATGATTAATACGGATTGGTTTTATCATTTGTTTAAAAAAGATGACGTAGTGCTCCTATTTTTGGATTTGAAATATTAATAACAATAATTAAGGAAATTAATAAATACGAAATTATTATAATAGTAATTAAATAATTTGGTTTATTATATATTATGTTAAGATTTTTTGGGTGATCATATAATGTGATGAAGTTTTGTAAATTTATTGAATCTTGATTTATTATTATTGAGTAATTTAAGTTTATAAATTTAATTATGAGTATGAAGAATATAAATGTAATTATTGTAATTAGAAATAATTTAAATTTATTTTGTAATAAAATTTCGTTTGATGTTAATCTTGTTATATAAATAAAAAGAATTAATATACCTCCTAAAAATGTTAAAAATAAAATATATGAGAATCATATTGAAGAATAAAAAAAGTTTAATAAAATGCATAGAATTAATGTTTGAGAAATAATTATCAATGTAAAAAATAATGGATGCGATGAAAATAAAATTATTGTATTGAATATTATTCTTATTAATAGAATAAATTTTAAAATTTCAGAAAATAGTTTAATTAAAATATTAATTTTGGGGATTAATGATGAATTTATTTCTTTTCTGAAGTTTTTAAAGAATATTCTTTTCTTTGATTTACAAGACCAAAATTTTTTTTAAACTATAAAAACACTAATGGTAAAATTTATTTTATATTTTATTTTTGTAATATATTTAAGTGGTTTATGGATGTTTACATCTAAACGTAAACATTTTTTGATTACTTTATTGAGATTAGAATATATAGTATTATCAGTTTTTTTGTGTTTAGCTTTATATTTGAGATGAATATTATTTGAGATGTATTATTTGTTAATATTTTTAGTTTTTATTGTTTGTGAAGGGGCATTGGGTTTAAGAATTTTAGTTATAATCGTTCGTTCGTTTGGAAATGATTTTATTCAATCTTTTATAATTTTACGATGTTAAAAATTATTTTTATGACTTTGTTTTTGATTCCTTGTTGTTTTTTAAAAAAAAATTATTGGTTTGTGGTTCAAGGTAATTTAATATTAATTATTTTTTTGATAATAATAAATTTAGTAATGGGGAATAAGTCTGAATTATTAAGATTAATTTTTGGATGTGATATGTTATCTTTCGGTTTAAATTTATTAAGATTATGAATTTGTATATTAATAGTATTAGCAAGAATTAATATTTTAAATTTAAATAATCATGGTAATATTTTTTTATTTTTAATTTTAATCTTATTGGTTTTTTTAATTTGTACTTTTTCTAGATTAAGAATTATTTCTTTTTATATTTTTTTTGAGGCAAGTTTAATTCCAACTTTATTATTAATTTTAGGTTGAGGATATCAACCAGAGCGAATTCAGGCTGGTCTTTATTTGTTATTTTATACTTTATTTGCATCATTACCTTTATTAATTGGTTTAATGTGAATTGGTCAGGAATTAATGATTGTGAATTTTTGTTTAAGTAAGGATATTAAAAATATAAGTTTTTTGTTTTATTTTGTTATGATTTTTGCTTTTTTAGTTAAAATACCTATATATTTGGTTCATTTATGACTACCTAAGGCTCATGTTGAGGCACCAATTTCAGGATCTATAATTTTGGCTGGAGTGTTATTAAAATTAGGTGGTTATGGTTTAATTCGAATATTAAAAATAATAATTTATATATCAATTAAATTTAGTTTTTTATGGATTTCAATTAGAATAGTTGGGGGGATTATAGTTAGATTATTATGTTTACGTCAAGTTGATATTAAATCTTTAATTGCTTATTCTTCGGTAGCTCACATGAGATTGGTATTAGGAGGGATTTTTACTTTAAATTATTGAGGATTATGAATAGGATTTTTAATAATAATTAGTCATGGTTTATGTTCTTCTGGATTGTTTTGTTTATCTAATATTATATATGAACGAATTGGGAGTCGAAGAATAATTATTAGTAAGGGTATAATAAATTTAATACCAAGAATAACATTATGGTGATTTTTATTAATTTCTTCAAATATAAGAGCTCCTCCTTCTTTAAATTTATTATCTGAAATTGGGTTAATTAATAGAATTATATCTTGAAGCCAAAATTCAATATTTTTATTGATATTAATTTCTTTCTTTAGAGCTATATATTCAATTTATTTGTATTCTTATACTCAACATGGTAAATTTTATTCTGGAATTTATATAGTAGTTAGAGGAAATCATCGTGAATACTTATTATTATTTCTTCATTGAATTCCTTTAAATTTATTGATTTTAAAAAGAGAATATTTTCTTTTATGTGTTTACTTAATTAGTTTATTAGAATATTGATTTGTGGAGTCAAAGGAATTTTTTAATATTAGGTTATTTTTATAAATAAAAATAGTTGTTTTATTTTTTCTTTAATATTTTTTTTTATGTCATTTTTTTTTTTTTTATTTGGAATGAAATTGGGTTTAAAGAGTATAGTTTATTTTTTGGAATGAGAATTGATTAATTTAAATTCTTCGAGTGTTTGTTTTTCTATATTATTAGATTTTAAATCATTATGTTTTATAAGATTTGTTTTATTTATTTCTTCTATAATTATTTTATATAGAAATTTATATATGGAATTGGATTTTAATGTAGATCGTTTTATTATTTTAGTTGTTTTATTTGTATTTTCAATGATATTTTTAATTATTAGACCTAATTTAATAAGAATTTTGTTAGGTTGGGATGGGTTAGGATTAGTTTCATATTGTTTAGTAATTTATTATCAAAATATGAAGTCTTATAGAGCTGGAATAATAACAATTTTGGTTAATCGTGTTGGTGATGTGTGTTTATTAATTTCTATTGCTTGAGTATTGAATTTTGGAAGATGAAATTATTTGTTTATATATATAAATAGTAATTTTGATTTTGAATTGAAGATTATTTTAATTTTAATTATTATTAGAAGAATAACTAAAAGAGCTCAAATTCCTTTTTCTTCTTGACTTCCTGCTGCAATGGCAGCTCCTACACCTGTTTCTGCTTTGGTTCATTCTTCAACATTAGTGACTGCAGGGGTTTATTTATTAATTCGTTTTAGAAACTTAGTTTATATAATTAATTTAAATGATTTTTTATTAATAATTGGATGTTTAACTATATTTATAGCTGGGTTAGGAGCGAATTTTGAATTTGATTTGAAAAAGATTATTGCTTTGTCTACTCTAAGTCAATTAGGATTTATAATTTCTTCTATTGGGTTGGGGTTTCCCAATTTAGCTTTTTTTCATCTGCTAACTCATGCTTTATTTAAAGCTTTATTATTTATGTGTGCGGGGGTTTTGATTCATAATTTAAATAATTTACAAGATATTCGTGGAATAGGTTCGTTAGTTAATCAAATACCATTTATTTCAATTTGTTTTAATTTTTCAAATTTAGCTTTATGTGGAATACCTTTCTTATCTGGATTTTATTCTAAAGATTTAATTTTGGAAATTGGAAATATAATATTTATGAATAAATTTGTTTTTGTTTTATTTTATGTATCAGTAGGATTAACTGTTTGTTATACTTTTCGATTAATTTATTATACTATGAGAATAGATTTTAATTATGGTTGTTATCATATATTGAATGATGAAATATGAGGCTTTATTATACCAATATTAATAATAGTAATTATATCTATTATAGGTGGTAGATTTTTGGGTTGGGTTTTAATTGATATTCCTGAATTAATTATATTATCTGATTGAAATAAATATTTAATTTTTGGTATAATATTTATTGGAGGTTGAATTGGATTTGAAATAAGAAATTTAATAGTATTAGTTGAATCTATATATTTTAGAAATAATAAATTGATCTTTTTTTTAGGTAATATATGATTTATACCATATTTATTTACTTATTTTATTAATCATTATTTTTTAAGATTTGGGATGAATATTTCTAAATCTGTTGATAAAGGTTGATTAGAAGAAGTAGGGGGTCAAGGTTTTTGAATAATTATTAATAAAATATTTTTAGTTAATCAATTTTTTCAAAATAAAAATTTAATGATTTATTTAGTTAGATTTTTTATTTGAATTGTATTTTTAATTTTTGTTATATTATATTAATATATATATATATATATATATATATATATATATATATTTGAATAGCTTATGTTTAATAGAGTATAACATTGAAGATGTTAAGGAAATGTTTATTTTCAAATATTAATTGAAACCAAAAAGAGGTATATTATTGTTAATAATAAAATTGAAATTGATTTCCAATTAAAGAACAAAAAGTTATAAGAATTAGCTTCTAACTAATTATTAAGCGGTTCAATTCCGTTATTGTTTTGTTTATATAGTTTATTAAAACATTACATTTTCATTGTGAAGATAATAGTTATATTTATAAATAAGGATTAAAAAATCTTTTTTCAGGTCGAAACTGAATACATTAATATGTTACTTATTTAAGATTAATTGAAAAAGTTTCAATACTTTTTAATTGCAAATTAAATGTTATAGTTAACTATAATCCTAATTGGCTCATGATAATATACCTTGTTTTCATTCATAATATAATCCAATTAATAGAATGAATAAGAAGAATGAAGAAGTTAAAAATCAAATAAAATTATTTGAATAATTTAAGATAATGAAAATTGGTAAAATTAATGCAATTTCAATGTCGAAAATTAAGAAAATTATTGCAATTATAAAAAATTGTAAAGAAAATGGTGTTCGTGCAGATCTTTTAGGATCAAATCCACATTCGAAAGGAGAATTTTTTTCTCGATTATTAATTAATTTTTTTGATAAAATATTTGATAAGATTATAATAATAATTGAAATTATTAAAATGATAGATAATAAAATTATTAAATTTATAATTAATTAATTTGATTAAATTCAATCTTTTTAATTGGAAGTTAAGTGTACTTTATATACTAATTAATTATTTTCCTCATCAATAAATAGAAATATATAAAAATAGTCAAACGATATCTACAAAATGTCAATATCATGATGCTGCTTCAAAACCGAAGTGATGAGTAGAAGAAAAATGATTATTTAAGTGTCGAATTAAACATACTGAAAGAAAAATTGTTCCAATAATGACATGTAAGCCGTGGAATCCTGTTGCAATAAAGAAAATTGAACCATAAACAGAATCTGAAATAGTAAATGGAGCTTCGTAGTATTCAAATATTTGAAGAACAGAAAAGTAAATTCCTAAAGTAATTGTTAAAACTAAGGCTTTTGAGGTTTGAGAAAAATTAAAATGAATTAATCTATGATGAGCTCAAGTTACAGTAATTCCGGATGCTAAAAGAATTCTTGTATTTAATAAAGGGATTTGAAGAGGATTAAATGTAATAATTCCTGTAGGAGGTCAAATTCTTCCTAATTCAATATTTGGTGATAAGCATCTATGAAAGAAGGCTCAGAAAAAGGAAGCAAAAAAGAATACTTCAGAAGTAATAAATAAAATTATTCCTCATCGAAGACCTAAGTTGACTTTAAGAGTATGAAGACCTTGAAAAGTCCTTTCTCGGGAAATATCACGTCATCATTGATATATAGTTAATAGAATAATTATTAATCCAATATTAAAAATATTTAAGTTATAATGGTGAAATCATTCTACTAGACCAGATGCAATAGTTATTGCACCAATCCCCCCAGTTAAGGGTCAAGGTCTATAATTAACTAAATGAAATGGATGGAAGGTTTGAAAATTCATTATTTTACTTCTCTTGAATATAAGATAGATAAAACTGCAAATACATATGATTGAATTATTGCTACTGCTGACTCTAAAATCAATAAACTAAGTTGAATTAAGATTAAAATATTAATATAAATTGAATTTATTAATAGAGGTCCTGTATTTCCTAATAAAGTTATTAGTAGATGACCAGCGATTATATTAGCAGTTAAACGTACTGCTAAAGTTCCTGGTCGAATAAAATTTCTAATAGATTCAATACATACTATAAATGGTATAAGAATAGAAGGAGTTCCTTGAGGAACTAAATGAATAAATATATGATTATAATTATTGATTCATCCATATAATATAAATCTTATTCATAAAGGAAGGGAAAAAGATAGAGTAAAAACTAAATGTCTTGATCTAGTAAAAATATAAGGAAATAAACCTATAAAATTATTAAATAGGATTATTAATATTAAAGAAATAAAAATTATTGTAGTTCCTTTATCATTATTAGGTAAAATTAAAATTTTAAATTGTTGATTTAAAGTGTGGATAATACTATATCAAATAATTATTATTCGTGATGGGATAAGTCAATATGATATTGGAATAATAATTAGAGGTAATAAAGATCTAATTCAGTTAAATGAAAAGAAAAAAGATGAAGATGGATCAAATGATGAAAAAAGATTATTTATCATTTTCAAATGATTGGATTATTTTTGTTTAGTTGATAAACTATTTTTATTTTTAAGGGTTGAAAGATATAATAAGTTAATATTATAATTAAAATAAATAAAATAATAAAAATAAAATATATTATAATTCAATTTAAAGGAGATATTTGAGGAATAAAGAAATATTAATAGTAATAATTTTAATTTGACAAATTAATGTTATAATTTAACTAATTTCTTCATCAGAAATAAGCGTTAATTTATTATAATTTGGTTTAAGAGACCATTACTTACTTTCAGTCATCTGATGAATTTGAATTAATTCAATTAATAAATGAATTTAAGTTAGTCCTTTCGATTACAATAGGTATAAATCTATGATTAATACCACAAATTTCAGAACATTGGCCAAAAAAAACACCAGGACGATTAATAATGAATAAAATTTGATTTAATCGTCCTGGTGTAGCATCTGATTTAATTCCTAAAGTAGGAATAGTTCATGAATGAATTACGTCAGCTGATGTAATTAAATTTCGAATTTGAATGTTTATTGGAATAATAGTTCGGTTATCTACATCTAAAAGTCGAAATAAATTAAGGGAATTAAATTCATTTAGTATATAAGAATCAAATTCAATTATATTTTTGAAGTCTATGTATTCATAAGATCAATATCATTGATGTCCAATAGTTTTGAATGATATTATTGGATTATAAGAATCATCTAATAAATAAAGAAGTTTTAGAGATGGTAATGCAATAAAAACTAGTGTAACTGCTGGTAAAATAGTTCAAATTATTTCAATTATTTGACCTTGAAATAGAAATCGGTTGTTAAATTTATTTCAGAATAATGAAATTATAATATAGGAAATTATAATTGTGATTATTGATAGAATTAATAAAGTATGATCATGAAAAAAAATTAATTGTTCCATTAAGGGTGATGAACTATTTTGAATATTTAAATTTGATCATGTTGACATAATACTAAAAAAAGATTATATCTTTATAAATGAAGCTTAAATTCATGGCACTTCTCTGCCAAATTAGTAATTAGATATAATAGGTAATTCATCATATGAGTGTTCTGAAGGAGGAAGAAGTTGAAGTCATTCAAGAGAGGATGATATATTAATTGGAAAGATAGAAGATCGTTGAGAGTAAAATCTTTCTCAAAAAATATAAATTAATAAAATGATACTAATAAGAGAAATTAATGAACCTAATGAAGAAATTACATTTCAAGTTAAATAAGAGTCTGGATAATCAGAATATCGTCGAGGTATTCCTGCTAGCCCTAAAAAATGTTGAGGGAAAAATGTTAAATTAACACCAAAAAATATAATTATAAATTGAATTTTTAAAAGTTTTGTATTTAAGATTAATCCTGTAAATAGAGGAAATCAGTGTACAACTCCTGCTATAATTGCAAAGACGGCGCCTATAGATAAAACATAATGGAAATGGGCAACAACATAATATGTATCATGTAAAATAATATCGATTGATGAATTTGCTAAAATAATTCCTGTTAATCCTCCAATAGTAAAGAGAAATACAAATCCAAGGGATCATAATAATGATGGTCTATAATTTAATTGTGATCCATGGAGTGTTGCTAATCATCTGAAAATTTTAATTCCAGTTGGAATAGCAATAATTATAGTTGCTGAAGTAAAATAGGCTCGAGTATCAACATCTATTCCAACAGTAAATATATGATGAGCTCAAACAATAAAACCTAATAACCCAATAGATAATATTGCATAAATTATTCCTAATGTCCCAAAAGCTTCTTTTTTTCCTCTTTCTTGACAAATAATATGAGAAATTATCCCAAATCCAGGAAGAATTAAAATATATACTTCAGGATGACCAAAAAATCAAAATAAATGTTGATAAAGAATGGGATCTCCACCTCCAGAAGGATCAAAGAATGAAGTATTTAAGTTTCGATCTGTTAATAATATAGTAATAGCACCTGCAAGTACAGGAAGAGAAAGAAGAAGAAGAAGAGCTGTAATTCCTACAGCTCAAACGAATAAGGGGGTTTGATCTAATGATATTTGTGAAGTTCGTATATTAATTATAGTAGTAATAAAGTTTGCTGCTCCTAAAATTGATGAAATTCCTGCTAAATGTAAAGAAAAAATTGCTAAATCTACTGATGCCCCAGCATGAGCGATTGTACTAGATAAAGGTGGATAAACAGTTCATCCAGTTCCTGCTCCGGTTTCTACTATTCTTCTAGTTAATAGAAGAGAAAGAGATGGGGGTAATAATCAAAAACTCATGTTATTTATTCGAGGAAATGCTATATCAGGAGCTCCAATTATTAAGGGGACTAATCAATTTCCAAATCCTCCAATTATGATTGGTATTACTATAAAAAAAATTATGATAAAGGCATGAGCAGTTACAATAACATTATAAATTTGATCATTTCCAATGAGAGATCCAGGTTGACCTAATTCTAAACGAATTAATATTCTAAGTGAAGTTCCAACTATTCCAGCTCAAGCTCCAAAGATAAAATATAGTGTTCCAATGTCTTTATGATTTGTAGAAAATATTCATTGTTTCGGTAAAATGGCTGAGATTAGGCGATAAATTGTAAATTTATTTAGGAAACATACTTTCTTTTACCATGGTCTTATATTCAATTATGATAATAAATTGCAAATTTATAGGTATGTTTTCATTAAGACTTAATAATAATTATTTTTAACTTTGAAGGTTAATAGTTTATTTAACTTAAAATCTTAGTTTCAAACTAAGAAAGGTAAGAAAATTAAACTATATAACGAAATTATTATTATAAGAAGAATATGAAATTTATTTAATTTGTTGAATGAAAGATTTAATGAATAGTTTTTTTGCTGAGATGGATTTATTATTAAGGATATTATTATAATTTTAATATAATAGAAAAGAGTCATCAAGGATGACAAAATTAGGATTAGTGATAATATGAATATGTTGAAATATAGTAAATTTTGAATAATAATTCATTTTGGTAAAAATCCAAGGAAGGGTGGTAATCCTCCTAATGATAGAAAATTAATCATTATAATTAATTTAATAACTATAGATTTATTATTAAATATAACTAATTGATTTATGTGTATTATGTCAAGTGTTGATATTATATTAAAAATAAAAAGCAAAATGATTGAATAAATTAAGAAGTATAATATAAATATATTGATATTAATTTTTAGAGCTGATATTATTCAACCAATATGATTAATTGATGAGTAAGCAATTATTTTTTGAATTGATGACTGATTCAATCCTCCAATAGCACCCACAATTAAAGAAGAAATAATATATAGATAAATTATATAATTATTGATGAAGTATGAAACAATTATAAGAGGAGCAATTTTTTGTCATGTAAATAAAATGAAACAATTAAATCAAGATAATCCTTCAATAATAGAAGGAAATCAAAAATGAAAAGGGGCTGAACCTAATTTGATTATTAAAGATAGAATAATTAAGTTTTCAAAAATATTAGGAAATAAATTTGAGAAGTTTAGTATTGAAATTCTTGATATAATAAAAATTGATGAAGATAAAGCTTGGATGAGAAAATATTTTAATGAGGCTTCTGAAGATAAAATATTGTTTTTTTCGGATAGCATTGGAATAAATGATATTATATTAATTTCTAGACCTATTCATATACCTAATATTGAGTTATTAGAGATAGTGAGAACTGAACCGAGGAGTAATATTGCAATATAAATTAATTTGTTAAAATTTGTAAAAATTAAAAAGGAGAATATTTTTCTATAATTGGGGTATGAACCCAATAGCTTTTTTAGCTTACCTTTTCCTTTATATAATTTTGTATTAAATTTTTTAATAGGGATTTATAATCTAAAAGAATATAAAGCTATTAAACTTTTTTAAAGTAAAAAAATTACTATAATAAGGCTGATATTATAATAATTTTTTATTACTTTAAAAAGTTTAATAGATTGCGTTATTCTTTTATTTATATCATTGATTTATTATAAAATTTAAATGAAAATTATATTTTTGTTGACTTTTGTCACTGGAATCGAAAATCGAATTTTTTTTTTTTTTTATTCGATTTTCGATTCCGCTGACAAAAGTCAACATAAGGAAAAGATTTACTTAAAAATTTATCAATCTACACTTTGGTGTAAGATGCACGTGAATTTTTGATATTTAAAGGATTAGTTTAATTCTATTGGGTGTAATAAAATTAAATTTAATAATGAAAATAAATTTTAATTTATATTATTCATCCTATCAAGATGATCCTTTATTTCAGGCATTTCATT